TTAAAAATAAGCTAAATAAAGCTTTTGGGCTCATACCTCAAATATAAAGAAAATCCTTTTTTTTAAAATTAATAAAGTGCCTGATTAAAGGATTATTCTGATAGAATAAATTATGTAAATTTTTATTACCTTTATTATATTTTATAGAATTAAACTATACCTAATAACTTCAAAAATTACTGTGCATCTTACACTAAAATATAATTTTTTGATATGAATAAACTTCATTTTAGAATAATTTAATTCTTATTTTTTATTCTTTTAATACCTAATTCTAATAAAATATTTTTTTTATTTATTTTATTTTTTAGAACATTAATTTCTATTTCTTCTAATTCATGAATAGGATGTTGAATTGGATTAGAAATTAATTTATTAAGATTTATCCCCCTTATTTCTACCCCTCACAATCTTTTAAATTCAGAAGCCTCATTAAAATATTTCCTTACTCAATCAATTGCTTCAATTAATTTCTTATTTTCAATTTTATTAAGATTATTTTTAATAAAAAATTTTTTTTTTAATAATATTTTTTCCCTTATTATTAATTCTTCTTTATTAATAAAAATAGGTTCAATTCCATTTCATTTTTGATTCCCTAATGTAATAGAAGGTCTTTCTTGATTTAACTGCTTTATTTTAATAACATGACAAAAAATTACCCCTATAATCTTATTATCTTATTATTTTAATTTAAATTTTTTATATTTTATTATAATTTTTAATGTTTTAATTGGAGCTATTGGTAGATTTAATCAAACTTCTTTACGTAAATTAATAGCTTTTTCTTCAATTAATAATTTAGGTTGAATAATTTCTTCTATTATTATTAGTGAAACTCTTTGAATAATTTATTTTATTTTCTATTCAATTTTCACGTTTATTATATGTTTTTTATTTTATATTATTAATATTTTTTTCATTAATCAATTATTTTTTTTTAATATAAATTTCCTAATTAAAATTTCAATTATAATTAATTTTCTTTCTTTAGGTGGATTACCACCTTTTTTAGGATTTTTCCCTAAATGAATTGTTATTAATTATTTATTAAATAATAATTTTTTTATTATTTCTTTTATTTTTATTATATCAAGTTTAATTTTACTATTTGTTTATATTCGAATTATTTATTCTTCCTTATTATTTTTTTCTTTTAAATTAAAATGATTTAAAATTTATATTAAAAATAATTTTTTAATTTTAATTTATTTTTTTAATTTTATTTCTACATTAGGTATAATTATTAGAACTTTTTTTTTCTAAGGTTTTAAGTTAATTATAAACTAATAATCTTCAAAATTATTTATAAAGAAATTTCTTTAAGCCTTAGTATTAATTACACCTTAAAATTTGCAATTTTATATCATTATTTGAATATAAGACTTAATAATAAAAGAGATTAATTCTCGTTAATAAATTTACAATTTATCGCTTATAACTCAGCCATTTTATTTGCGAAAATGACTTTTTTCTACGAATCATAAAGATATTGGAACTTTATATTTTATTTTTGGAATTTGAGCAGGAATAGTAGGTACTTCTTTAAGTTTATTAATTCGAACTGAACTAGGAAATCCTGGTTCATTAATTGGCGATGATCAAATTTATAATACTATTGTAACTGCACATGCTTTTATTATAATTTTTTTTATAGTAATACCTATTATAATTGGAGGATTTGGAAATTGATTAGTACCTCTTATATTAGGAGCCCCTGATATAGCTTTCCCCCGAATAAATAACATAAGATTTTGACTTCTACCCCCGTCATTAATTTTATTAATTTCAAGAAGAATTGTCGAAAACGGAGCAGGAACAGGATGAACAGTTTACCCCCCCCTATCTTCTAATATTGCTCATAGAGGATCTTCTGTTGATTTAGCTATTTTTTCCCTTCATTTAGCTGGTATTTCCTCAATTTTAGGAGCAATTAATTTTATTACAACTATTATTAATATACGAATTAATAATATATCTTTTGATCAAATACCCCTATTTATTTGATCTGTCGGTATTACAGCTCTTCTCTTATTGCTTTCTTTACCAGTTCTAGCGGGAGCTATTACTATACTTTTAACTGATCGTAATTTAAATACTTCATTTTTTGACCCAGCTGGAGGTGGTGATCCAATTCTTTATCAACATTTATTTTGATTTTTTGGTCATCCAGAAGTTTATATTTTAATTTTACCTGGATTTGGTATAATTTCTCATATAATTTCTCAAGAAAGAGGTAAAAAAGAAACTTTTGGTTATTTAGGAATAATTTATGCTATAATAGCAATTGGTCTTCTTGGATTTATTGTTTGAGCTCATCATATATTTACAGTAGGTATAGATATTGATACACGAGCTTATTTCACATCAGCTACTATAATTATTGCAGTTCCAACAGGAATTAAAATTTTTAGTTGATTAGCTACTCTTCACGGAACTCAAATTAATTACAATCCATCTATATTATGAAGATTAGGCTTTATTTTTTTATTTACAGTGGGAGGTTTAACAGGAGTTGTTTTAGCTAATTCTTCAATTGATATTACCCTTCATGATACTTATTATGTTGTTGCTCATTTTCATTATGTTTTATCTATAGGAGCTGTATTTGCTATTTTTGGGGGATTTATTCATTGATACCCATTATTTACAGGATTAATTATAAACCCTTACTTATTAAAAATTCAATTTATATCAATATTTATTGGAGTTAATTTAACTTTTTTTCCCCAACATTTTTTAGGTTTAGCTGGAATACCTCGTCGTTATTCAGATTACCCTGATAGTTTTATTTCATGAAATATTATTTCTTCTTTTGGTTCTTATATTTCTCTTTTTTCAATAATTATAATAATTCTTATTGTATGAGAATCTATAGTTAATCAACGTTTAATTATTTTTCCTTTAAATATAACTTCATCTATTGAATGATATCAAAATTTACCGCCAGCTGAACATTCTTATAGTGAGTTACCTATTTTAAGTATCTTCTAATATGGCAGACTATATGTAATGGATTTAAACCCCATTTATAAAGGATTATCCTTTTTTTAGAATATGGCAACATGATCTAATTTTAATTATCAAAATAGAGCTTCTCCATTAATAGAACAAATTATCTTCTTTCATGATCATACTTTAATTATTTTAATTATAATTACAATTTTAGTTTCATATTTAATAATTAATTTATTTTTTAACAAATATATTAATCGATTTCTTCTAGAAGAACAAATAATTGAACTAATTTGAACTATTTTACCAGCAATTACCCTTATTTTCATTGCTTTACCTTCCTTACGACTTTTATATTTATTAGATGAACTTAATAACCCATTAATTACTTTAAAATCAATTGGACATCAATGATATTGAAGTTATGAATATTCAGATTTTAATAATATTGAATTTGATTCATATTTAATTCAATCAACTAATAATTTATCTAATTTTCGTTTATTAGATGTTGATAATCGAATTATCTTACCTATAAATAATCAAATTCGTATTTTAATTACAGCTACTGATGTTATTCATTCATGAACTATTCCGTCATTAAGAGTAAAAGTTGATGCTAATCCAGGTCGATTAAACCAGACAAGATTTTTTATTAACCGGCCTGGATTATTTTATGGTCAATGCTCTGAAATTTGTGGCGCAAATCATAGCTTTATACCTATTGTAATTGAAAGAATTTCAATTAATAAATTTATTAATTGAATTAATAATTATTCATCATTAGATGACTGAAAGCAAGTATTGGTCTCTTAAACCATTTTATAGTAAATTAGCAATTACTTCTAATGAAATAAAGAATTAGTTAATTTATAACATAAATATGTCAAATTTAAATTATTACTTTAGTAATATTCTTTTATCCCACAAATAATACCTATTAATTGAATTCTTTCATTAATTTTTTTTATTACAATTTTTATTATTTTTAATATTATAAATTATTTTATTTTTAATAATAAAAATATTGATTATATTAATAAAAATAAAAAATTATTAAAAAATAATTTTTACTGAAAATGATAAATAATTTATTTTCAATTTTTGACCCTTCTACCAACATTTTAAATTTATCAATTAATTGAATAAGAACTTTTATTGGTTTATTATTCATTCCATATTCATTTTGATTAATCCCAAATCGTCATTTTATTTTTTGAAATTTTTTTTCTTATAAATTACACGAAGAATTTAAAACTCTTTTAGGAAAAAATAAATATAATGGATCAACTTTTATTTTTATTTCATTATTTTTTTTTATTTTATTTAATAATTTTTTAGGATTATTTCCATATATTTTTACCAGAACTAGTCATTTAAATATAACATTATCACTAGCATTAACTTTATGATTAAGATTTATAATTTATGGATGAATTAATAATACTCAACACATATTTATTCATATAATTCCTCAAGGAACTCCAACCATTTTAATACCTTTTATAGTGTTAATTGAAACAATTAGAAATATTATCCGTCCCGGAACTTTAGCTATTCGACTTACAGCTAATATAATTGCCGGTCATTTATTATTAACTTTATTAAGTAATACAGGAACAAATATATCTAATTATCTATTAATTATTTTAATTATTGTCCAAATTATATTATTATTTTTAGAATCAGCTGTCGCAATTATTCAATCTTATGTTATTACTATTTTAAGTACTCTTTATTCTAGTGAAGTTAATTAACTTATTAATAAATGACAATTAATTATAATCATCCATATCATTTAGTAGATTATAGACCTTGACCTTTAACTGGGGCTATTGGAGTAATAACTTTAGTAACAGGATTAGTAAAATGATTTCATAATTTTAACTTTAATTTACTTATTTTAGGATATATTATTATTTTATTAACTATATATCAATGATGACGAGATATTTGCCGAGAAGGAACATTTCAGGGTAAACACACAATTTTAGTTAGAAAAGGTTTACGATGAGGAATAATTTTATTTATTATTTCAGAAATTTTTTTTTTTATTTCATTTTTTTGAGCTTTTTTTCATAGAAGTCTTTCCCCTAACATTGAAATTGGATCTATATGACCCCCTATAAGAATTATACCTTTTAACCCGTTCCAAATTCCATTACTTAATACTATTATTTTAATTACTTCAGGTATTTCAGTCACATGAACTCATCATGCCTTAATAGAAAATAATTTTACTCAAACTTCACAAAGTTTACTTATTACTATTTTATTAGGTATTTATTTTTCAATTCTTCAAGCTTACGAATATATTGAAGCCCCTTTTTCAATTTCTGATAGAATTTATGGGTCAACATTTTTTATAGCAACAGGATTTCACGGACTTCATGTAATTATTGGAACTATTTTCTTATCAACATGTTTTATTCGACATTTATATCATCACTTTTCTAACAATCATCATTTTGGATTTGAAGCAGCTGCATGATATTGACATTTTGTTGATGTAGTATGACTTTTCCTTTATATCTCTATTTATTGATGAGGAAATTAATTATTTATATAATATATTTAGTATATTTGACTTCCAATCAAAAAGTTTAATTTTATTTTAATATAAATAATTATTTTAATAGTAACAATATCTTTTATTATAATTATTATCCCTAATTTTTTTATAATAATTTCATTTATTATTTCAAAAAAATCTTTTCTTGATCGTGAAAAATGTTCTCCTTTTGAATGTGGATTTGACCCTAAATCAATATCTCGTATTCCATTTTCATTACATTTTTTTTTAATTACAGTAATTTTTTTAATTTTTGATGTAGAAATTGCATTAATTTTTCCTATAATTCCCACATTTTTAAAAGTTAATTTTATTACTTGATTTAAAATTAATTTTTTCTTTATTATTATTTTATTAATAGGACTTTATCATGAATGAAATCAAAATATACTTAATTGAACAAATTAAAGGATCGTAGTTTATTTAAAACATTTGATTTGCATTCAAATAATATTGAATTTTCAATCTATCTTAAATAAGAAGCAATTTGCATTTAATTTCGACTTAAAAGATAGAGTTAATAACTCCTTATTTATTAATTGAAACCAAAAAGAGGTATATCACTGTTAATGATAAAATTGAATTAAAATTCCAATTAGAAATATATAATAATTAAGCTGCTAACTTAATTTTTAGTGAATAAAATCATTAATATTTCTTTATATATATATATATATATATATATATATAATTTATATAGTTTAAAAAAAAACTTTACATTTTCATTGTAAAAATAAAAAAATTTTTTTGTAAATATCTAAAGATTATTTAATCACCTTAATATCTTCAATATTACACTCTTATTAAGCTATTTAAATAAATTATAATTAAAATAATAAAAATTATTATTCATAAAATAAATCTAAATAAATAAATTTTAAAATTATTTATCTGATAAATCATATTAACTAAAGAATAAATTTTAATAATTTTATATATCCCCTGACTTCTATATATTTCTATTCATCCTATATCAATATTTTTTTTTAAAGATTGACCTAATTTTAAAAAAAAATAATTTAAACTATAAGTAGATAAATTAGGTAAAAATCATATTAAAGTTAAAAATCATCTTAAATTATAAAATATTAAAAATTTATTTAAAGAATACATATTCATATTTCTAATTAATCACCCTATCAATACCCCTATAAAACTAACATAAATTACTATCATTTTCAAAGAAAAAGGTAAATAAATTATATAAGGATAATAAAAAATTAATCAACTTAAAAATCTTCCTGAAATTAATCTTATAAATAATAAAATAAATATACTTTTTAATATAATATAATCTTCATCATATAAATTATAAATAGATAATAAATTATAATCATTAACTATTAAATATATTAATAAACGAATAGTATAAAATATAGTTAAACCAGTAGAAAAATAATACAAATAAAAAATTAATAAATTTAAATTTCTTATTCTTACCATTTCTAAAATTATATCTTTAGAGTAAAACCCAGCTAAAAATGGAATTCCACATAAAGCTAAATTAGAAATATTTAAACACAAAGAAGTTAAAGGAATATAAAATCTAATCCCCCCCATTAAACGAATATCTTGATTATTATTTATTATATGAATAATCAATCCAGCACATATAAATAATAAAGCTTTAAATATTGCATGAGTTAATAAATGAAAAAAAGCCAAATCATAAAACCCTATTCTTAAAATTCTTATTATTAAACCTAATTGTCTTAATGTAGATAAAGCAATAATTTTTTTTAAATCAAACTCATAATTTGCACAAATACCAGCTATTATTATAGTCAAACCAGAAAATAATAATAAAAAATTTAAAAAATATATTTCAACTAATAAATTATTAAATCGAATTAATAAATATACTCCAGCAGTTACTAAAGTAGAAGAATGAACTAAAGCAGAAACTGGAGTAGGTGCTGCCATAGCCGCAGGTAATCAAGAACTAAAAGGAATTTGTGCTCTTTTTGTTATAGCTGCAATAATTACTAACAAACTAATAACTTTTATAGAAAAATCATTTCCTATGAAATTTAAATAAAAAATATAATTTCAACTCCCATAATTTAATATTCAAGAAACTAATATTAAAATTATAACATCCCCTACTCGATTTGATAAGGCAGTTAATATACCAGCATTATAAGATTTAATATTTTGATAATAAATCACTAAACAATAAGAAACTAATCCCAAACCATCTCAACCTAAAAAAATTCTAATTATATTAGGACTAATAATTAATAAAATTATAGAAAACACAAATAATAAAACTAAAATAATAAATCGATTCAAATTTAATTCTGATTTTATATAACTCTTTCTATAAAAAATAACTGAAGAAGAAATTAAAGACACAAATATTATAAATAATAAAGATATTCAATCTAATAAAATAGAAATTACAATATTAACTGAATTAAAAGAAACAATTTCCCACTCTAAAAAAATAATTATATTATTTATAATAAAATAAAAAACTAAAAAAAAATTTAATAATATAAAAAAAAATAAAAAAAAAAATCTAATAAAGCAAATAGAAAACTTATTAATAATTTAAAATGAATTTCTCATATATTTGATTCCACAAATCAATATTTTATTTTAAATTATTTAAATAAAATCAAATTATTCAATAATCAATTTTCAACACTAAAATATTTAAAGGTAACCAATGTAACAATAAAATTAAATATTCTCGAGAAGTATTAGTGTAAAATCTATAAATTCTTATATTATATTTTCCATGTTGAGTATATGAATATAAATATAAACTATAACCAGCTCTAAAAAATGAAATACATATTAATATAATTATTCTTAATCAAGATCATCTTATTAATCTATTAATTAATCTAATTTCACCTATTAAATTTAATGAGGGAGGAGCAGCTATATTCGAAGATATTAATAAAAACCACCATAAACTTAAAGAAGGTATAAAATTTAATATCCCCTTATTAATAAATAATCTTCGACTATTTAATCGTTCATAATTTATATTTGATAAACAAAATATACCAGAAGAACATAATCCATGACCAATTATTAAAATATAAGACCCTATATATCCCCAATAATTTATTGTTATAATACCCCCAATAATAATTCTTATATGAGCAACAGATGAATAAGCAATTAAAGATTTTATATCAATTTGACAAAAACATTTTATTCTAATATAAAAACCCCCAATTAAACTAATTACTACTCAAATAAATCTTATTTTTAAATTAATTTTTTGTAAAATAATTATAACCCGTAAAAGCCCATAACCCCCTAATTTTAATATAATTGCCGCTAAAATTATAGAACCAGAAATTGAAGCTTCCACATGAGCTTTAGGAAGTCATAAATGAACAAAATATATAGGCATTTTAATTAAAAAAGCAATAATTAATCTTAAATATAAAAACAATAAATTATAATCATAAAATTTTAAAAAATAAATTATTATGTAATTTATATTATTATAAATATAAAAAATACCTAATAATAATGGTAAAGAAGCAAATAATGTATAAAATAATAAATACATTCCTGCTTGAATCCGTTCAGGTTGATAGCCTCAACCAATAATTAATATTAATGTTGGAATTAATCTTCTCTCAAAAAATAAATAAAATATAAATAAATTTATTACTCTAAAAGTTAAATATAATATTATTATTAAAAAAATAATATTACACAAAAATAAACTTGAATAAAAGTTATTTTTATATAATCTTTCTCTAGCTATCACTATTAATCTTCTAATTCAAATTCTTAATAAAATTAAACCATAAGAAATTATATCATACCCTAATATATAACTTAAATTACAAAAATTTACAATACTAACAGAAGAATTTATAAATATTAATATTAAAAATATTAAAAATATTTGGACCAATCAAAATATATTTTTTTTTAAACATAAAGGAATTATAAAAATTATTATAAATAAAAATTTTATCATTAAATTAAATTAAAACTTTGAAAATAATCATTACCATGGGTTCGAATTATAGAAACTAAAATAGATAAACCTAACGCCCCCTCACACACAGAAAAAACTAAAAATACTATTATTATATATAAATTATAATCAATTATTATTAAATATAATAATATTAAAAAAAAAATTCTAAGTACTATAAATTCTAAACTTATTAATACAATTAATAAATGTTTGTATTTTGACACAAAAATCATATTCCCAAATATAAATATAATAATAATAATCAATCTTATATTTAACATTTGTTTAAATAAATAAGTTTTTATAGTTTAATAAAAAACTTTGGTCTTGTAAATCAAAAATAAGAATTTTTCTTTAAAAACTTCAAAGAAAAAGATTTTCTTTATCTATAATCTCCAAAATTATTATTTTTATAAACTATTCTTTGATATTTTAAAAATAATTATATCTATTTTTTTAATTTCAATCTCAATTTTATTGTATTTTATTAATCATCCCTTTGCAATAGGACTATTAATTTTAATTCAAACTCTTTTTACTTGTTTAATTTCAGGAATATTAATTAATACTTACTGATTTTCATATATTCTTTTTTTAGTTTTCTTAGGAGGATTATTAGTTTTATTTATTTATGTTTCAAGAGTAGCTTCTAATGAACTATTTAAAATTCACCTCTCTGAAAAATTTTCTATTATTTATATTATTTTTATAATAATAATTTTTAGAATTTTTTATAAAAATAATTTAATTTGAATAAACTTTTCATTTAATGATGAAATAATTAATTTCTTTTACTCAAATTTATTTTTTAATAATGAATATAATTTTAATTTATCTAAATTATATAATAAACAAAATTATTTTATAATATTAATATTAATTATTTATTTATTTATTACCTTAATTGCAATTGTAAAAATTACTAATATTTTTTTTGGCCCATTACGATCTTTTAATAACTAATGATAAACTTATATAAACCTATTCGTAAAACTCATCCAGTAATTAAAATTATTAATAAATCATTAATTGATTTACCTACCCCATCTAATATTTCATCATGATGAAATTTTGGTTCACTATTAGCTTTATGTTTAATAATCCAAATTTTTACAGGATTATTTTTAACTATATATTATACAGCTAATATTGATTTAGCATTCTTCAGAATTAATTATATTTGTCGAAATGTTAACTATGGTTGATTAATTCGAACCTTACATACTAATGGTGCATCTTTTTTCTTTATTTGTATTTATTTTCATATTGGACGAGGAATTTATTATGAATCTTTCAATTTAAAATTTACTTGAATAATTGGTATTATTATTTTATTTTTATTAATAGCTACAGCTTTCATAGGATATGTATTACCTTGGGGACAAATATCTTTTTGAGGAGCTACAGTAATCACTAATCTTTTATCTGCAATTCCCTATTTAGGAAATATATTAGTTAATTGAATTTGAGGAGGATTTGCAATTGATAATGCAACTCTAACTCGCTTTTATACTTTTCACTTTTTACTTCCTTTTATTATTTTTATATTAACTATAATTCATTTATTATTTCTTCACCAAACAGGATCTAATAATCCCCTAGGAATTAATAGAAATTTAGATAAAATTCCTTTCCACCCATTTTTCACATTTAAAGATTTAATTGGATTTATTATTTTAATTTCAATTTTAACTTTTCTTTCTCTTATAAATCCCTATTTATTAAGAGACCCTGATAATTTTATCCCCGCTAATCCATTAGTTACCCCAATTCATATTCAACCAGAATGATATTTTTTATTTGCTTATGCCATTCTTCGATCAATTCCTAATAAATTAGGAGGAGTAATTGCTTTAGTTATATCTATTTTAATTTTAATTATTTTACCTTTTACATTTAATAAAAAAATTCAAGGTATTCAATTTTATCCCCTAAATCAAATTTTATTTTGATTCTTTATTACAACAATTATATTATTAACTTGAATTGGAGCTCAACCAGTAGAAAACCCTTATATTATTACAAGTCAATTTTTAACATTAATTTATTTTTCTTATTTTATTATCAACCCAATTTTAAATAAATTTTGAGATAAATTAATTTTTAATTCATAATTAATGAGCTTGTATAAGCATTTGTTTTGAAAACTTAAGAAAGAATAAATATTCTATTAATTTATACTAAATATATTTTATATATCAAAATTATTTTTAATCCTATAAAAAATAATAAATAATTTAAAGATAAAGGTAAATATCTTTTTCAACATAAATATATTAATTTATCATAACGATAACGAGGTAATGTACCTCGAACTCAAACAAAAAAAAAAGATAAAAATACTAATTTTAAATAAAATATTAAATTTAAATTATAACCCCCTACATACACAATAACAAATAATAATCTTATAAATAAAATACTAGAATATTCAGCTAAAAAAATTAAAGCAAATCCCCCTCTTCTATACTCAATATTAAACCCTGAAACTAACTCTCTTTCCCCCTCAGCAAAATCAAAAGGAGTACGATTAGTTTCTGCTATTAAAGAAGATAAAAAACATATTCTTAAAGGTAATATCATCATTATTAATCAAATTAAATATTGATATTCTATAAATTTAACTATATTAAAATCTATAATTAAAATAATACTTGATATTAAAATTAAAGATAATCTTACCTCATAAGAAATCGTTTGAGCTACTGCACGTAAACCCCCTAATAAAGAATAATTTCTATTTGAGGATCACCCAGCAATTAATAAAGTATAAACCCCAATTCTTGTACAACATAAAAAAAATAATATCCCCAAATTAAAAATAATTATATTAAAATAATAAGGAATTAATATTCAAATTATTAAAGATAATATAAATCTCACAATTGGAGAAAAATAAAAAGAAAAATAATTTGAATAATTTAAATAAACTTGTTCTTTAGAAAATAATTTAATAGCATCACAAAATGGTTGTAAAATCCCTAATATACCTATTTTATTGGGACCTTTACGGATTTGAATATAACCTAAAACCTTACGCTCCAATAACGTTAAAAAAGCAACACCAATCAAAACACCAATCAATAAAATTAAACCCCCTATAATTATATTATATAAATCTTGTATTATCATATACCATTTATATAATATAATTATATATTTATGACTCCTAAAATCATCACATTTTTCTGTCAAAATAGTATAATTTATTATTATTATTAATATTCATTAAATTTTAATTATTAAAAATATCTGATCCTTTCGTACTAAAATATTTATTTATTTTAAAGATAGAAACCAACCTGGCTCACACCGGTTTGAACTCAGATCATGTAAGATTTTAATGATCGAACAGATCAAAATTTTAAACTTTTACATTCAAATTTTATCTTAATCCAACATCGAGGTCGCAAACTTTTTTTTTTATTTGTACTAAAAAAAAATATTACGCTGTTATCCCTAAGGTAATTTTTTCTTTTAATCATAAAAAATGGATCAATTAATCACTTATTTATGGTTTTTTAAAAAAAAAGTTATATTAATTTTTTTATCACCCCAATAAAATATTAATTTTATTTTTAATCTTTGTTTATATTTATAACCTTAAATAATTTTAATATAAAACTCTATAGGGTCTTCTCGTCTTTTAAATATATTTTAGCTTTTTAACTAAAAAATTAAATTTTATCTTTAAATCAGAGACAGTTTATATTTCATCAAATCTTTCATACAAGTCTTCAATTAAAAGACTAATGATTATGCTACCTTTGTACAGTCAATATACTGCAGCCCTTTAATATAATTATCAGTGGGCAGATTAGACTTTAAATTATTAACTAAAAGACATGTTTTTGATAAACAAGTGAATATAAAATTTTGCCGAATTCCTTTAATTTAATTTAAATTAATTAAATTATTATTTTAATATAATATACTAATTTTATCATTATTACTAATTTTTTTTTATTTTTATTATTATTTTATATAAAATTAAATTTTATTATTAAATTTTATTAGAAATAAAATTTTTTTTAACAAATTATAATTTTTAAACAATATAAATCTTAAAATTTTTATTTTAATTTATTTTTTTATAAATTTTTATAATAAAGCTTATCCCTTAGTATATTTAATTTTAAAAATTTTATTTTTAATTATAATTAAAAATAAAATTTTTTAAATTTAAAATTAAATTTTTTTCTAAAATAACTAGATATATTTAAAAACGATTAACATTTCATTTCAAATTAATTATTTAAAATAATTTTTCTACATTAACTTTTATAATTAATTAACTCTTTTAAATTCGAGATTTTTTTATTTAAAAAATATTTTTTAATAAACTCTGATACACAAGATACATTAAACAAAAATTACTTTATTATTAATTTATTTTCAACTATTTCAAATTTATTTTACAATACTAATTTTCTATAAATTAAATTATTTTTTTAAAAAAAATACTTCAATACCCCCCAATATCAAAAATTTTTTTATTATTTATAATTTATTAATTTTCCCCCTCAAATCAATTAATCATTTTAATTTCTTTTCAATGTAAATGAAATACTTAACAAGCTCTAATTTGTTCATTCTAGAAACACTTTCCAGTACTTCTACTTTGTTACGACTTATTTCAATTTTAAAATGAAAGTGACGGGCAATATGTACATATCCCAATTTTTAATCATTTTAATAAACTAATTAAAATTACATTTAAATCCACCTTCAACTAAATTTTACAAAATCCTATTCATTTAAATAAATTTATTGTAACCCATCTTAAACTTAATTATAATCTACATCTTGATCTGAATTAAATTTTATTTTAAATTTTAAAATATTATTTTTATTTAAAAATATTTTTTTAACAACGATATATAAAATTATAAATTAAGTAAATTTATTCGTGGATTATCAATTATTAGACAGATTCCTCTAAATGAACTAAAATACCGCCATATTATTTAAGTTTCAACATATTTTATTTACTATTTTAGTATTTTAAATTAAATTTTTAATAATAGGGTATCTAATCCTAGTTTATAATAAAATTTATTAAATCATAATGTAAAAATAATTTTTAATTAAATTAAAATTTCACTTAATAATTTAATATTTAATTTTAAATTATTTATTATTTATTATATACTGAAATAATTTAATTTAATTTTTGTTTAACCGCAACTGCTGGCACAAAATTAGTTATTAATTTAAATATTACTAAATCTTAATTTCTTAAATTTTTAATTTTAATTACTATATATTTAAATTAATTATTTTTAAAATAATTAAAATTTTATACTAAAATTTATATGTAAAATAAATTTATAATAAATTAATAAAAATATAAAAAATTCATCTATTTACCTTTTTTTTTACATAGATTTTTTTTTTTTTTTTTTATATATTATATATTTAATAAACATTAATAAATTTTTATTATTTCTCTTATTTTTTTTCTAGTAATATTATTATAAAAATTAATTTAATTATAAATCAATTATAATTCTAATTAAATAAAAATATATTATAAATATATATTTTAATTAAACAAAAATTTAATATATATATATAAATATTAATTAATTAAAAATTTAATTAATTAATATAATTTTTATAATATAAATATTTAATATATATATATATAGCCAAATTTATTAAACCGTAGTTAATAAATTTCATATAAATAAATAAA